TTTGTTTCTCTATCCGAATTTTCGTTCTTTATCATAAAAGTTCTCCCCCGCCAATGAATGATAAGTGCCTAGGTGAAGTATAGTATAAGATAAGTCAGAAAAGTCTAAGTCTTCTTAGTATACTAGAAAAAGAAAATAAATATACCTATACTCTTACTATAAGATAAAGACTCTTAAGTCTAAATACTATTAAGATAAGGCTTTTCACATGAATACTTAGTAGAACGACTAACGACGAGATTTATTATCGTTTCTCGCGTGTCTCACGAAAGTTAGAGTAGGTGCGAATTCTCCCAATTTGTGACCGACCATACGATCTGTGATATAAATAGGTAAATGTTCCTTTCCATTATGAATAGCGATTGTATGGCCAATCATTGTGGGTATAATGGTAGATGCCCGAGACCAAGTCACTATGATTTCTTTCTCCTCCCTCCTGTTGAGTTTTTCAATTCTTCCCGATAAATGATTAGCTACAAAAGGATTTTTTTTTAGTGAACGTGTCATGGCTGATTACTCCTTTTTTTACATTTTTTAAATTGGCATTCTATGTCCAATATCTCGATCTTAATCTGAAGTATAATGATGAATGGAAAAAAGAGAAAATCCTTTAGCTAGATAAGGGAAGGGGCGGATGTAGCCAAGTGGATCAAGGCAGTGGATTGTGAATCCACCATGCGCGGGTTCAATTCCCGTCGTTCGCCCATTACATTATTTCCAATTCCAAAGATTCGATTTTCAATGTTCCTATTTACGGCGACGAAGAATAAAACTATCACTATATTTGTTCCTTTTCCTACTTCTTCTTCCAAGCGCAGGATAACCCCAAGGGGTTGTGGGTTTTTTTCTACCAATTGGGGCTCTCCCTTCACCGCCCCCATGGGGATGGTCTACAGGGTTCATAACTACTCCTCTTACTACAGGACGCTTACCTAGCCAACACTTAGATCCAGCTCTACCCAAACTTTTTTGGTTCACCCCAACATTACCCACTTGTCCGACTGTTGCTAAGCAGTTTTTGGATATCAAACGGACCTCCCCAGATGGTAATCTTAATGTGGCCGATTTACCCTCTTTTGCAATCAGTTTCGCTACAGCGCCTGCTGCTCTAGCTAATTGTCCACCCTTTCCAAGTGTGATTTCTATGTTATGTATGGCCGTGCCTAAGGGCATATCGGTTGAAGTAGATTCTTCTTTTTTATCAATCAAAACCCCTTCCCAAACTGTACAAGCTTCTTCCAAAGCATACGGCTTTCTAGATGTATATGATGATATCTAGACAGATGGATCTTATATGAATCGTATGATGAAGTACCACATGAGTGGATATATAGGAATCCAAATCTGCCGAATCACTCATGTTATGATCTTCTACATCCTAGGTCTCCCCGTTCCGTCATCTGGCTTATGTTCTTCATGTAGCATTCAGACCGGATGACTCTATGAAATTACGTCGATACTTCCACATATTACGGGTAACGTAGGAGACATCTCTATTTTTCCCCGGGGGGTCTTTCTAATTACCACTGCTTAGCTTTCAATTCGCCTCTGACCATCAAATGAAATGTGAATAACCCGTCCTCCTCTCTTTGAAACAAGGGGCGCTTCCGGTTCTGTGCGCGCTTCAAACAATTTTGTCTTCTCCATATTACCATATCTCTAGAGTCAATAATCTTCTATGAGGAACTACTGAACTCAATCACTTGCTGCCGTTACTCAACAGTTTTCTGTTGAGGTCTATCCCGTAGAGGTACTCCAATTGGATCAGTGATCGATTTATAGGTTTCGTCGTAAACCTAATTGGTTACTTCCAATTACGTAAATCAATAGTTCAAACCGCACTCAAAGGTAGGGCATTTCCCATTGATATAGGAACTTCTGTACCAGAAACAATGGTATCTCCAATTATAGCCCCTCTGGGATGTAAAATATATCTCTTCTCACCATCCCCATAGTGTATGAGACAAATGTATGCATTTCGATTAGGGTCATATTCTATGGTTACGATTCTACCAGATATCTCTTTTTCATTCCGTCGAAAGTCGATTTTACGGTATAGACGCTTATGACCTCCCCCTCTATGCCCTGCGGTAATGATCCCTCTGGCATTACGACCTTTACCACAACGATGCTGTCCATAGATCAAATTATTTCGTGGATTGGATTTCACTTGACTGTCTACGGCTCCATTGCGTGTGCTCGGGGTAGAAGTTTTGTATAAATGTATTGCCATGTTATTAAGTCTTTTGCTTTAAGTTCTTTTCTCTATAAGAGGTGGAATAGAATAACCCGGTTGAAGCGTAATGATCATACGTCTGTAATGCATTGTATGTCCCATCCTTCTACCCTTTCCCGGGAGTCGATGACTATTCATAGCTATTACCTTGACACCAAAGAAGAGTTCGACCCAATGCTTTATTTCTGTCCTAGTTGATCCTGATTCGACATTAGAAGTATATTGATTGTTCCCCAATAACCGAATACTTTTTTCTGTAAATACTGCATATTTGATTCCATCCATAAATCCATTTTATTCCCTATGAGTTCCAGTATCGATAAGAATTCTAGTTCTTACTGTTCATATGTTATGGTATGAATATACCATACCAATTCGCTATGTATGGATGATGAGATTCCATTGATACAGAGCCAATTCCAATAGACTTATTGAATGTTCCCATTGGCGTGCATCCAGCAGGAATTGAACCTACGAATTTGCCAATTATGAGTTGGGCGCTTTAACCATTCAGCCATGGATGCTTAACAGGGATCATCGTACATCGTGAATAACCAAATTCCAATTGAAATGAAATCTTTAGGAGGAATCAATGAAACGACATCAATTCAAATCCTGGATATTCGAATTGAGAGAGATATTGAGAGAGATCAAGAATTCTCACTATTTCTTAGATTCATGGATCAAATTCGATTCAGTGGGATCTTTCACTCACATTTTTTTCCACCAAGAACGTTTTATGAAACTCTTTGACCCCCGAATTTGGAGTATCCTACTTTCACGTGATTCACAGGGTGCAACAAGCAATCGATATTTCACGATCAAAGGTGTAGTACTGCTTGTAGTAGTGGTCCTTATATCTCGTATTAACAATCGAAAGATGGTTGAAAGAAAAAATCTCTATTTGATGGGGCTTCTTCCTATACCTATGAATTCCATTGGACCCAGAAAGGAGACATTGGAAGAATCTTTTTGGTCTTCCAATAGAAATAGGTTGATTGTTTCGCTCCTGTATCTTCCAAAAGGGA